TCTGATTTCGTTGGAAATCATATAAAAACAATTCCTATTTGATATAGCTATTTGGGCCAGTATTTTACGATTAAGAAGCAACCGCTTCTTGTATAGATTATGTATTAATTTACTATAACTATAGGATACTCCCCCTTCTCGAATTACTGCGTTTATCCGAGTGATCCACAAACGACGAAAATTTCTCTTTTGCTTATCCCTATCCCGATGAGCCGAAACTAAAGCTCTTATTTTCTGTTGAGTAATAGTTCGGGTGAGTCTTGAATGAGACCCCCGAAAACTTGATGCAAATAAACGAATTTTTGTTCTACGTCTCCGGGCTATATATCCGCGTTTAATTCTGGTCATTAAATAAATAACATTTTGACAAATAACTAATTGATTTCTTTTCTTTCAGTTATTCTTTTACCCGTCCTGGCCTATTAATAACCAAACGGATTTTTCCAATGTATAAAATAAAAATTCCAACGGCCTTGGCTACTATAACCTTCCCGACCACGATTTTTTCCTTTTTTAGTTATTTTATTTACTGCGAAATATAAAAGAAATAAGAAATTCGCTTTTGCTAGGTGTCAAAAATATAAAGGCAATATAAATTAAATGGATAAAGAAATAGTGGGTTTCATCGTTTCTATGGTTACTTCTTAAACGGCGAGGTCTTCTCTATACACCGGAGCCTTGAAACTTCATTTAATATTTAATCAATGTTATTGGTAACTTGTATAGTTCACACCACACTTTTTGGCTCTACCCATGAATTATCCAGTAACAGGTCTTTCACAACTAGACCCGCCTATACAGTAACGGTATTTAATTATGAAAGTTAGCTGGGTAGCTGACCTTCGTAGTCCGTTCTTGACCGAGTGAGAACCTCATTTTTGTGTTTTTTGAATTTCAATAAGATTTTCCTTCGCTTAATGGATAACCATTTGCTACCAATGAAGAATTGTTTCTCATCTTAAATTCAGGTGATTGGATTTGCACCACCCGAAACCATACCATAAGCTTTATACACAATTTATACACAATAGGGGGTTTATTTGCTTATTTTTATATAATGAATGGAGTTCCTCCTTCCATCCTATTCACCAGACTGATCATTCGTACCGGAAGCGGTTTTCTTGCTTTGTTTGTGCCAGCTCATGATCTAAACGAGTCGCACTTACACCCTAGTACATGTTCCTCGGCGCTGAGGACATCCCCCAAGAGCGGGGGATTTCGTGACATTTCGAATGGGCTGTCTTGTATTTCTAATGAGTTGTTTAATAGTTGGCATGTTGAAGCATATACATAATGGGCTGGTTTAGATTGATCCTAACCGGATGATTATGAATTTTTTTTTATTTAATAGTAAATCGGAGATAAAATATCAAATCGCGGATTTGCACAAAATCCATTTTTTTTTTATTCAACCGCTACAAGATCAACAATTCCATAAGCTTGGGCTTCTGTTGCTGACATAAAAACGTCTCTTTCCATGTCTTCGGATACAACCCATAATGGTTTGCCCGTCCTTTGTACATAAACCCTTGTGAGGGTTTCGCGTAGTTTCAGCAGTTCTTCCGCTTCCAGGATAAATTCTCCCGTTTGTGCCTCATAAAAAGAACTGGCGGGTTGATGGATCATTACCCTGATGATAGAAGGTTTCTCTATCTGGTGTGATGAAAGGAACAGAAAAGAAAGATAAAGAATAATAGTAAAAAAAGATAGAATTGAACAACCGTACGGGCATCATCTTTTGTGCATTGCATACGGCTCTACAATCAAATTGACCTTTAACATTCAAGAAAGATAAAAATAGAATCTATCGGCCCCAGACGGGTAAATGTCAAATTGCCACCCTTCCTTTCGGAGGAATTAAAAAATACTATGATGGCTCCGTTGCTTTCTATTTTAAAATAGATTCTTTTTTTTTGCCTTTGATTCAGCAATCCCAAAGTTTCTTTTTGATCCAACGAAAAAAAGGCAAAATTTGGTTTTTTTTTTCGCACTCTTTTTTTATAACTTAAATATTGTTAAGAGCCCTTCGGTGTGAAAGTGAAAACAAACAAGTTTGTGACGCGGAATTGGACTTCCGATAGATAACAAAAATCGGAAATGTCTTTTATCTCATACTACTCTCTCGATACATAATTGAATCTTTTGAAAAAACAATACAAAAATTTTTCATATCGAATTCGAAGTGCCATGCTATTATTACTTAATATTCATATGGCGAAGGCATAGTTTTCTTTTTTCTCTCAAATAAAAAAACCTCATTGGCGCCAAGCGTGAGGGAATGCTAAACGTTTGGTAATTTCTCCTCCAACCAGGATAAAAGATCCCATTGACGCGGCCAATCCCATACATATTGTATGGACTTCTGGTTGCACAAATTGCATAGTATCATAAATAGCTACTCCAGGTATTACCCACCCGCCGGGAGAGTTTATAAACAAATACAGATCTTTGGTATCATCCTCGATACTGAGATATACCATAAGTCCAATAAGTTGATTTG